TAATGTGAATATTCCATCAAAGAGTTTTCTTTTAATTCAAAATGATCAATATGTAGAATCAGAACAAGTAATTGCTGAGATTCGGGCGGGAACATCCACTTTGAATTTTAAAGAGAAAGTTCGAAAACATATTTATTCTGACTCAGACGGCGAAATGCACTGGAGTACCGATGTGTATCATGCACCTGAATTTAGATATGGTAATGTCCATCTATTACCAAAAACAAGTCATTTATGGATATTATTAGGAGGTCCGTGCAGATCCAGTCTAGTCTCCCTTTCGCTTCACAAGGATCAAGATCAAATGAACGCGCATTCTCTTTCTGTCAAGCGAAGAGATATTTCTTCCAACCTCTCAGTAACTAACACCCCTATGAGGTACAAATTCTTTAGTTCGGATTTTTATGGTAAAAAAAAAGAGAGGATTCGGAATTATTTAGACTTTAATCGAATCATAGGTACTAGTCATTGTAATCTCTTATATCCGGCCATTCTCCGGGAGAATTCTTATTTATTGTCAAAGAGACGAAGAAATAGATTTCTTATGCCACTTCAACCGATTCACGAACGTGAAAACGAATTAATATCCACTTTCGGTATCTCGATTGAAATTCCCTTAAATGGTATTTTTCGTAGAAATAGTATTCTTTCTTATTTTGATGATCCTCGATATCGAAGAAAGAGCTCGGGAATTACTAAATATGGTACTATCGAAATGCAGTCAATCGTTAAAAAGGAAGATTTGATTGAGTATCGAGGGGTTAAGGAATTTAAGTCAAAATCCCAAATGAAAGTAGATCGATTTTTTTTCATTCCCGAGGAAGTGCATATCTTACCCGGATCTTCTTCCATAATGGTACGGAACAATAGTATCATTGGGGTAGATACACAAATCACTTTAAATATAAGAAGCCGGGGGGGCGGGTTGGTTCGGATAGATAGGAAAAAAAAAAGAATTGAACTGAAAATCTTTTCTGGAGATATCCATTTTCTTGGAGAGACAGATAAGATATCCCGACATAGCGGCGTTTTGACACCGATACCACCAGGAACAGGAAAAAGAAATTGCAAGAGATTAAAAAAATGGAAAAATTGGATCTATGTCCAACGGATTACACCTAGCAAAAAGGGGTATTTTGTTTTGGTTCGACCAGTCGTCATATATGAACTAATGAACGGTCTAAACGTAGCAACCCTTTTCCCTTCCGATCCGTTGCAGGAAAGGGACAATGTACGACTTCGAGTTGTAAATTATATCCTTTATGGAAATGGCAAACCCATTCGAGGAATTTCGTATAGAGGAAATTTTGATACAAATATTCAATTAGTCCGTACCTGTTTAGTATTGAATTGGGATAAAGAAAAAAAAAAAAAAAGTTCTTCGAGCAAAGAAGTCCGCGCAGCTTTTAGTGAAATAAGGACAAATGGTTTGATTCGACATTTCCTAAGAATCGACTTGACAAAATCCCCTATTTCGGATATCGGAAAAAGGAATGATCCCCTAGGTTCGGTATTGCTCTCTGATAATGGATCAGATTCCACCAATATCAATCCGTTTTATTCCATTTTTTCCTATTCTAAGGTAAGAATTCAACAATTCCTTAACCCAAGTCAAGGAACTATTCATACGTTGTTGAATAGAAATAAGGAATTCCAATCATTGATAATTTTGTTATCATCCAATTGTTTTCGAATGGATCCATTCACCGGTGTAAAATATCACAAATATCACAATAGAATAAAAGAATCAATTAAAAAAAATTCCCGAATTACAATTAGGAATTTGTTGGGCCCTTTAGGATCAGTCTATCCAATTGCGAATTATTATTCGTTTTCCCATTTAATAACTCATAATAATATTTTGGTAACTAACTATTTGCAACTTGACAATTCAAAACAGACTTTTCAAGTAATTAAATATTATTCAATGGATGAAAATGGGAAAATTTATAATCCCGACCCATGCACATGCAATAACATTATTTTGAATCCATTCAATTTGAATTGGTATTTTTTATGTCACAATTATTGTTATTTTGAAGAGACATCTACAATAATAAGTCTTGGACAGTTTATTTGTGCAAATGTTTGTATAGCCAAAAAAAGAACCCACCTAAAGTCGGGTCAAGTTATATTTGTTCAAGTCGACTCCGTAGTAATACGATCCGCTAAGCCTTATTTGGCCACCCCAGGAGCAACTGTTCATGGCCATTATGGGGAAATACGTTACAAAGGAGATATATTAGTTACATTTATATATGAAAAATCGAGATCTGGTGATATAACGCAGGGTCTTCCAAAGGTGGAACAGGTATTAGAAGTTCGTTCGATTGATTCAATATCAATGAATCTAGAAAAGAGGATTGAGGGTTGGAACAAATGTATAACAAAAATTCTTGGAATTCCTTGGGGATTCTTGATTGGTGCTAAGCTAACTATAGTTCAAAGTCGTATCTCTTTGGTTAATAAGATCCAAAAGGTTTATCGATCCCAGGGGGTGCAGATTCATAATAAACATCTAGAAATTATTGTACGTCAAATAACATCAAAGGTCTTAATTTCGGAAGACGGAATGTCTAACGTTTTTTTACCCGGAGAACTAATTGGATTGTTGCGAGCCGAACGAATGGGGCGCGCTTTCGAAGAAGTGATCTGTTACCGAGCGGTCTTACTGGGAATAACAAGAGCATCTCTCAATACTCAAAGTTTCATATCTGAAGCGAGTTTTCAAGAAACTTCTCGAGTTTTAGCAAAAGCTGCTCTTCGGGGGCGTATCGATTGGTTGAAAGGTCTGAAAGAGAACGTTGTTTTGGGAGGAATGATACCCGTTGGAACTGGAGTCAAAGGACTAGTGACTCCTTCAAAACAACATAATAAGATTCCCTTGGAAACCAAGAAAAAGAATCTATTCGAGAGGGAGATGAGAGATCTTTTATTTTACCAAAGAAAATTATTTGATTCTTTCCTTTCAAAGAGTTTCCATGATACATCAGAACAGTCTTTTATAGGATTTAGTAAGTCCTAAGAAAGGATTCCTTCCTTTCATTTTCATTACCTTATTTTATTTGATTGAGTGTGGTCATTCGATTTAATAAATATTAAAAAGAATAATGAATAGAAAAGAATAATGGCTTGGGTCGTGTATCTACAGACAATCTACGTTAGAGCCGAAGGTTCCATCGGAACAATTTTATATTTCAGTTCAGGGTTCCTCGTCTCTTTTTTTTTTTACGGGGGGGGGGGAAATGACAAGACGATATTGGAGCATCAATTTAGAAGAGATGATGGAGGCAGGGGTTCATTTTGGCCATGGTATTAGGAAATGGAATCCTAAAATGGCATCCTATATCTCTGCAAAGCGTAAGGGTATTCATATTACAAATCTTACTAGAACTGCTCGTTTTTTATCAGAAGCTTGCGATTTGGTTTTTGACGCAGCAAGCCGAAGAAAACAATTCTTAATTGTTGGTACCAAAAAAAAAGCCGCCGATTCAGTAGCATGGGCTGCAATAAGGTCCCGATGTCATTATGTTAATACAAAATGGCTCGGAGGTATGTTAACGAATTGGTCCACTACAGAAACGAGACTTCAGAAGTTTAGGGACTTGAGAATGGAACAAAAAACAGGGATACTTAATCGTCTTCCAAAAAGAGATGCAGCTATATTAAAAAGACAATTATCTCATTTGCAAAGATATCTGGGCGGGATTAAATATATGACACGGTTACCCGATATTGTAATCATCGTTGATCAGCACGAAGAATATACGACCCTACGGGAGTGTATTACTTTAGGAATTCCAACAATTTGTTTAATCGATACAAATTGTGACCCCGATTTAGCAGATATTTCGATTCCCTCGAATGATGACGCTATAGCTTCAATCCGATTAATTCTTAACAAATTCGTGTTCGCGATTTGTGAGGGTCGTTCTAGCTATATAAGAAACTCTTGATTAATAATAAGATAAATAACATAGATTTATCATATTTATATAATATATAATCGGTTACTATTTCTAAATTTCAAAAAAGAGATAAAAATAACTGGGAAAATTTTGTGATTAGTTAGTATTCCAAATATTAGTTGGTATTCAAAAAATATCCGATTCAAGTAGGCAAAGAGATGGTTGAATGTTGAATCAAAATAATTTTGTTTAAAGTTCGATTTTTTCCGAGGTCAATATGAATGTTCTAACAAACACACTAAAAGGGTTATATGATGTATCTGGTGTGGAAGTAGGACAACATTTCTATTGGAAAATAGGGGGGTTCCAAGTCCACGGCCAAGTCCTTATTACTTCTTGGGTTGTAATTGCTATCTTATTAGGTTCAGCTGCTCTAGCTGTTCGGAATCCACAAACCATTCCGACTGGGGGTCAGAATTTCTTCGAATATGTTCTTGAATTTATTCGGGATATCAGTAAAACTCAAATTGGAGAAGAATATGGACCTTGGGTTCCTTTTATTGGAACTATGTTTCTATTTATTTTTGTTTCTAATTGGTCAGGAGCGCTTTTACCTTGGAAAATTATACAACTACCTCATGGGGAGTTAGCTGCACCCACGAATGATATAAATACTACAGTTGCTTTGGCTTTACTCACGTCAACGGCCTATTTCTATGCGGGTCTTACCAAAAAGGGCTTAAGTTATTTTGGGAAATATATTCAACCAACTCCAATCCTTTTACCCATTAACATTTTAGAAGATTTCACAAAACCCTTATCGCTTAGTTTTCGACTTTTCGGGAATATCTTAGCTGATGAATTAGTTGTTGTTGTTCTTGTTTCTTTAGTACCTTTAGTGATTCCTATACCTGTTATGTTCCTTGGATTATTTACAAGTGGTATTCAAGCTCTTATTTTTGCAACTTTAGCCGCGGCTTATATAGGCGAATCCATGGAGGGCCATCATTGAAATAATCTTTTTTTTTCCAATTTTAACGTACGGCTCAAGCTAATTTACTTAGGGAATATACAACTACGCCATATACAATATATAGTAATGGAAAAATGAGTATATTAATGAGTCTATTATTAATGATTCTATTATAGGGTTGTCTAAAAAAAGGAAAGAGATCAACAAAAAGATCTTTTTCCTAAAACTACTCCTTACCCACTTAATTTAATATCATACCCCCACAATCAATATTCAATTTCTATTTCATTATTCAATATGAAAATAATAGAATAAAATAAAAAGGGTGAAAGGAAAAAAAGATTCTCCATATTTTGGTCAACAATTGACCAAACCAAAATAGTAATATAATAAATAACAAATTGCATGAACTTAGATCAATCAAATAATGTTATTTCTATCCAATGATTTGGCCAATGATTTGGACTAACCAATTTGGCCGTTTAGATTTGATCCAGTGTAAGAATGATAATGATAAAAAAAGGAAGGGGAACATCATTTATGAAAAACGGAATTCAGAACAAATGGGTTGGTTAGGAAAGGGTAGGTATATGCAATTGAATAGCTATAAATAAGCCAACTCCCGCATATGTTTTAGTAATTGATTCTCAAATCCTAGTGAATGTAAGATGAGTGGTTTGTTTTCGTTATGGAAGAAAGACATTTATATGTAATAGTCAATATTGCCCTATTATATATGAACTAAAGAAATATTGAATTTCTGCCCTACTTCTATCTTCTATGAATTTATATGGTTATTCTCCATCTAGATGGTTATTCCAAGGGAAGCCCCCCACCTCTTTTGGGCTTTGGCTGTTTATATATTTGTATGTATTTTTTCATTTCATCAGTTTACTCATTCAATTCATAGTTTGGAACCAAGAAATCAATCAGTTTGTGGATAGAAACGAAAAATAGATATTGAAGGAGTTCGAACGATTCAATAATACTATTACTTCAACTACTTCAACCTGAAGTAGTTGAAGTAGAAGTTATTAGTTACTTCGACTGGATGAATCCTACCAATCGAATAAGAAAGTTATAACTCGTTGCTTGATTGTATCATTAACCATTTTTTTTTGGTATGAGGGGACTTATCATGAATCCACTGATTTCTGCCGCTTCCGTTATTGCTGCTGGTTTGGCCGTAGGGCTTGCTTCTATTGGACCCGGGGTTGGTCAAGGAACTGCTGCGGGTCAAGCTGTAGAGGGTATTGCGAGACAGCCTGAGGCAGAGGGAAAAATACGAGGGACTCTATTGCTTAGTCTAGCTTTTATGGAAGCTTTAACAATTTATGGACTAGTTGTAGCATTAGCACTTTTGTTTGCGAATCCCTTTGTTTAATCTTAGAAATATGAAAAATACATAGCGTAGTGTCTTCGACTTGTCATTTACTTTTTTGAATTGTAGCAAGATTTTACTCCTCTAATTATTTATTCGTTGACAAAATAACCTACGGGAAGGGCTGATTTGCGGATGAGGAATTGGTATACCGACCCGACTCGCTTTCATCCTTCCCATTTGGAGTCCAGGGGGGTTAAGTATTGAAAGAATGCGGTTAGTTTACATAACTCCAATACTTTTCAAAATAAGAATAAAGGAATAAACAAAAAAGAAGGATAAAGTGATACAAAAAGAAGGCTATTCCATTTTTGAGTCTATTTATTATCTATAAAAGGAGATCCTATGAAAAATGTAACCGATTCTTTCGTTTCTTTGAGCCGCTGGCCATCCGCCGGGAGTTTCGGGTTTAATATCGATATTTTATCAACAAATCTAATAAATCTAAGTGTAGTCCTGGGTGTATTGATCTTTTTTGGAAAGGGAGTGTGTGCGGGTTGTTTATTTCAAGAATAGGCTGGATCCAACTAGCTGCGCCTTTTTTCGTTATAACTAGCAACGAAAGGTGCATGATCTCGCGAATTACTTCGAAAGAAATTTGAAAATTCGATGGAAGAACTATAGCATTTCGTGATTTATTGGTAAAATACGCTTTGATTCTCTATCAACCAATAATGTAGGAACATTAACATGGTTAAAGCAAGTTGTTTGAAGTCTCGGTACAGCATGGTACTCTTTCTACCACTATGATAATATATAGATTATTCAAAATGAATCATTTTATCCCTAGAGAACACTCCTAGCGATAAAAAGATTTGACGAGCACTTATTATAATTGTAAAACTGGGCACTTTACACATTTTATCCAATGCTGAATCGGCGACCTATGTGTTCTGTATAAATAAGAAGAATTTTTTGGATTTGAAGAAATGAAAAAAAAAAAGAAACGACTTGGCTGACAATTACATATTTTTGTCAAAAGAGTCCTCTGAATATTTTGTAGTTTAGATCTTTTTTTGTTTTGAATCTGAACAAAGAAGAGAGGATAGGCTTATTATTACATTTATAAAAAGGTATGAGAATTTATTGGGCTTGAGAGCCAAATGAATCGAAAGATTCGTGTTTGGTTCGGGAAGGGATTATGGAAGCTTTTAAATGAATGAATGGAAAGATAATCTACTTTCATTAAGTGATTTATTAGACAATCGAAAGCAGAGGATCTTGAATACTATTCGAAA